GGTCCGGTGAAAGAATAGGAAAGGTGATTTCACTATATTTTTTCCCCGGAACAGGGCCTATCACAAGAATATTTTGTTTATTTGGGCGGTAGCTCTGAAAAGAAAGATTGCCTATCTTTTCTTTCATCTCGGGAGAAATACGATCGGCTGGGGCCAACTCAAACCCCTCAGGTAAAATAAGAACAGCTCCTACATTCAACCCCCCCTTCTTGCCATTAGCAAGAACTTGTTTTAGTTGCATATCATAAGGAATTCGAACAACCGCTTCAAATACAGTATCAGGAAGGACCGCTTGTGGAACCTCAATATCCACGGGTTTATTAGCTAAATGACAATTGGCACATACAATACGACCGGTCGCTTCTCGGGGATTTTCATAACCTTGCTGTGCAAAAATGGGATATGCGTTTGAAATAGATGCTTGAGTTATTATATATATAATGAGTGATACGGAAATGGATCGAGTAATCTGTTCTTTTATCCAACAAAGGGTATTTTTAGTTTGCATGGTCCAATTTTTGATCCCGAAATTTCTACAATAAATTGGGTAGGTCGCTAGTCTAGTTCCCTATCCACGATTCTGCTATTTACTAAAAAAATCTTACTGGAATATAGGAGGACCTTCCTGCCCTGGAGGGTAGAAAGAGTCAGTACGATTTGGAATTCTTATGCCCAAAGTACCAAACACTCGAATTGGGTAAATATCTAATTGAATTAGTAGACCTTAGACCTTTTTTTTTTCAGTCATTCATTGAATGATAAATCACTACAAGTGATGGGGATACGCGATTTAAATAACGGAAGATCCAATATTTCAAAATTGTATCTAGAATGACTGGAAAAGTGGAAACAAGGCCAGATATAATTTGATCATTATGAGAAAATCCAAAATCTTTATAGATAGAGCCAATCATTAGTTCCCAACCGTGCGGCGAATGGAATCCGATACACAAATCGGTTAATAAAAGAATAGAAAATGCTTTTATTGTGTCGTTTAGGTTATATAGGAATTCCTGAACCCAAGAGTTAAGAATAATAAGTTGTTCATTACCTATAAAAGAATAACCACTTAGAAAAACGAAACAGATTAGATTGGTCGAGAAGGACAAAATTGTATGTATACAATCTTCGTTGTGTAGCTTGATCAATTGAATCGTTTCTTTATGGATTCCTAGATTAAGCTTTTTTACCGGGTATTCCTTTATCACCTCGTCCAACAGTAAGAGATCCTCTAATTCTATGAATTTTTCTAAAAGACTCTTTTCTTGAATATCATTCAAAAGAGTTTCGGATTGCTTGGTATTCCACCAATTAGTAACACAAGATTCCAGACTTTTATTAAATGCTATAAAGCTCCACCAGGGTAAAAATACTATAGATACCAGAAATAGAAGGGGAATAAATGTTTTCTTTTTTGCCATGTTTTTCATTTATAAATTGTTAAGTTCATTTTTAAAGTGGCCTCATTCGTGGACTCTATGCGATCTAATCCTTTTTGTTTCACCAAAATGAGTTCTATTCCAAGGTATCGAATCATTCTCTGTTTTTTCTTTGTGATTCGGTAATGAGTCCTAAAGAATTGATAAATTTTTCTGAATGTTATGATCAAAACAAAAAGGGGGTATCAAAATAAGACATAACTTGGATAATTCTCGTTATAAGAAATCAAAATGTTGGGTCATTCATTAAAGAGAAAAGAGCGAAAGAAGGGAGAAAACGAAACATCGCGAGATAGCATTAATTTACATGAGCTATTTCTCTCTAACCTATCCATTCAAAATATTGAAAAAAATCAATCAATTTCTTTATTTCAAACGCATAAATTTCTTTTTTGCAGACAAAAACAATCCCCCTTTTTTTGATGTTCCACATATCCATAAAATATGCGTTTACTTTGATTCTAATGGACGTTCTTCGGTTCATTTCAAAAAACTTCAATCGGTACTCGCAAGAAATAAGCCAATTCGGCGGCTTTTTGTTCCATTTCTCGTGGAGTTAAATTCTCATCAGTACGAGTCAAAGGAACGGCCCCTCGGCCTCTGATTTCTAGATAAAGGACACGCCGAGGAGAAATACCCTCTTTAAGTTCTATTCTGATAGACTGAATATCATTTATAAGGAATCGGAGGAAGATGCGACGATTTTTTCCCGGAAATCCCCAACGAAAAATAGACACTATTCCTTCTTTTTTATCGAAGAGATCATAACCACTACCTACATTCCACGAAATTGTGCACCACAAATAGGAGCTAATAAAGAGGCCCGCGATACCATAGAAAGACATGACAATCCCTTGTGGAAAAAAAACGATTTGTTGAGAGGGAAAGAAAGATATCAAACTCCTACCAAGATAGCTGGAAGTTCCAACTAATAAAAATCCTAATGAACCTAAAAAAAGGATAAACGCCCAGAAGAAATTACTTGTTTTTCGAGACCCCCTTATAAGTTCTATCCGTATACGTTCTGATCGCCAATTCATACTAATCTAGTTGCATTTCATTTGAATGATTTGAATTGATAGAATAACAAAAATGAATTTAACTTATACTTTACTTAACGCTCCGTTTCTGAAGTAACTCTCATCAACTAGCACTATCCTAATGTGAACCTGTAGGGGTAATTCATCAAATTCGTTCGATCGAAAATAAGAACGTCCCCTCATATGACCCTGCCCTAGATATCTACAAGCACTGACTTTCTCATGGACCGGCCGTGATTTTAAAATCGTTCAAATGACTTTATCCCTATATAAGCTTTCATATGCATAAGAGTTCTTGCGCTTATGTTCGAAAGAAATCACGCATTATAACATATTCCACTTTTCATTTTCAATAAAAAAATGGAGTATTATGATTCAATTAAGTCTAAATCTTGAAAAAGTTTGATTGGGCCTAACCAGCCAGCCTAAACAATCTTGTTTTTTTGAACATGAAGAAATAAAGAAGCCATTGCAATTGCCGGAAATACTAGGCCTACGAAAGGCACAAAAATAGAGGGAAGGTTTATATCTGTCATAGAATGGGTACCTCGATTGACTATTTGTACCTGTTTGTTATATTGTTCTAAAATTCTCTTAACTTAATTCGAATTCTAATTCTATATAATTATACTAATTATATCCAAGTGAGTATAGTATATACTAAGTTCAAGAAATGTAGAACTAACTAAATAAACTTAATTATCCTTCGAAACAAAAAAGATATGTTTGATAATAAACTTTTTGATTCTTCATCTTTTGCCCCTGTCTTTTAATTGAATTCAATATCAATGAAGAAAGAGTTGTTTACAAAGTCCCGTTCGAATCGGATCCAAGAGAACTTCTCTTGTTAGTCAAAATGGAGAGTCTTCGACAAGGAAATATATTAAAATGCAAAAGGCCTTTTTTGCGCAATTTCCATTTGCCAAATTGTTAATTGACAGAAGTAAGAATGTTGATAGAATAGAGGTTCTCTGAGTAGTAATCAGGAATGGAATATGAAGTCAAATAAAAAAAGTAAAAAAATTTATCCGCAACTTTTGATTCTTTATATATAGTGATAGATTATGGATAGATATAGAATTAGTAGTTATAGATATAGAATTAGTAGTTATAGATATAGAATTAGTAGTTATAGAGATAGAATTAGTATGGTAACCGCGAAAACCCCACCCCACTATTCTATTATGATTGATGATTGATTCTTTATCGTTTTGACTTTGATTGATTACGATAACTAATGACCTTTTTGCCACAAATAAAAAAAATAGTTGACCTTACTGATCGGTCGAATTTGGATTCAAAGGAAAAAAAGCATGCAACCGAAATAACTCGCTTAGAGTGGCTTTTAAAGGATTACGTGGTACAATTGGATCGAATAAACCCTTATCGAATAAATATTCAGCTTCTTGTGAACCGTCAGGTACTGTCGTATTCAATGTTTCTTCAATTACTCTTTTACCCGCAAACGCTACGTAGGCATTGGGTTCGCACATAATGATATCTCCCAACATACCAAAACTAGCTGTCACGCCTCCAGTAGTAGGAGATGTAAGAATTGATACGTATAATAACTTTTTATTTGATTGATAATCACATAAAGCCGACGAAATTTTAGCCATTTGCATCAAGCTCAAACTTCCTTCTTGCATGCGCGCCCCGCCGGAAGCACACACTATAATAAGGGGTATTTTGTTATTAGTAGCATACTCAATCAAACGAGTTATTTTCTCTCCTACTACAGATCCCATACTACCTCCCATAAACTTAAAATCCATAACCCCGATTGCTACAGGAATACCATTTAGTTGACCTATACCTGTTTGAACAGCGTCGGTTAACCCCGTATCTTTTTGATAAGACTTAATGCGATCTTTATAAGGTTCCTCCTCCGAATGAAATTCGATGGGATCCGTTGAGACCATGTCTTCGTCCATAGGATCCCAAGTACCTGGATCAATCGAGAGTTCGATTCTCTCTGAACTACTCATTTTCAAATGATATCCGCATTCATCACAAACGTTCATTTTTGACTTTAACAATTTCTTATAATTTAATTCATAACAATTTTCACATTGAATCCACAAATTCCTATATTTTTTAGTTACCCCAAGATTCTTATTCTTACCTTTTGTGTTAGTGGGAGTCTGACTTTCATCCAAAATGTCAATATCACTGTAATTGTCACTAGCACTTAAAACAGAATTCTCAATCCGCATTTGAGAATGAAGATAACTGTCAATACAACTATTAATGTGATTATTCAACCTAGATTGAGTATCGTACATGGAAAGATCATAATGGGTATCGCCACTTTTAGATCCATTCACATAACTAGAATTCAAATAATTAGAAAATTTTTTTTGTAGTTCACTCCAAAAAGAGTGATCGTTTTCAATCTCAACAATCTGATTTTCAATATCAAAATAAATGGAATAAGTTTCCCCTCTACTATCCCTAACTAAAAAAGTTTCATCAGATATGAAATTTCGAATGTCCCGGATACCGAATAAAAGATCATAAT